CATATTTAGTAATTCCTGAACTACTTCTTCTGTATCGGGGATCGTCGAAATAAGCAAGAATACTATTTCTACGTAAAATCCCATTTATGGGTATTTCAATCGAGATACCAGAACGGGGCATTAGTTCTTTCTCCCGTTCTTGATCATATTGGAATGGGATGATGAATCTATTTCTTCGCCTTTTCGCCAATAAATCAGAATTCTCGTGGAGAATGGCAGGATATAGGAAATTCCAATGACCATTAGATATGATTCGATCAGGTCCTGAATAATCAAGAATCCCCTGCCCTTTTTTACTGGAAGGATCCGAACTAAACAATTTGTGTCTCACTCGATCATTAGTCACTGAGAGGTCAGAAATAGATCTCCGTTCGACAGAAAGAGAATGAACATTCATTTGATCTTGATCCTTGTGGAGCGAAAAAGTGACTATACTGGATCTGCACGGACCTCCTGATAATATCCATAAATGACTTGTTTTTGGTAAGAGATGAACATTACCATATCTATATTCAGGCGCATGGTACACATCGGTACTCCAGTGCATTTCTCCCTCTGAGTCAGAATAAATATGTTTTCGAACCCTCTCTTTAAAATTGAAAGTGGATGTTCCAGCGCGAATCTCAGCAATCACTTGTTCTGATTCTACATATTGATCGTTTTGAACTAAAAGAAAACTTTTTTGTGGAATATTCACATTATGTAGAATATCCTGACTCTCAATAGTTACATACAGGTCTATATAACATAGAAAAGCAGGATGTCCATGACGTGTACGTGTGGGATGAACCAAATCCTCATTGAATTTTATTTTTCCATTAGAAGGAGCTCGTACATGTTCTGCAGTACCACCTGTAAATACTCCACCGGTATGAAAAGTTCTTAATGTTAGTTGAGTCCCTGGTTCCCCAATTGATTGACCTGCAATAATACCTACTGCTTCTCCCAATTCGACCAGGTCGCCATGAGTGGGACTCCGACCATAACATAATCTACAGATCCAAGATGTACTCCTGCAAATAAAGGGGGTTCGAATATATATTGATTGTGCTCGAAAGGTTATGAATCGATTGACAAGTCCAATACCAATATCTTGATTTCGAGTGGCAATGCATCGTAGACCCATATATATATCGTCTGCTAATACACGACCAATTAGTGTTTGGATCAAAATTTTTTCCGTCATCCCATTTCGAGGACTCACGGAAATACCTCGGATAGTGCCACAATCTGTTCTACGCACAACAATGTGTTGAACTACTTCAACAAGTCTACGCGTGAGGTATCCAGCATCTGATGTTCGTACAGCAGTATCCACAACTCCTTTGCGGGCTCCGTAGCAGGAAATTATATATTCCGTTAAAGAGAGTCCTTCGCGTAAATTGCTTTGAATGGGTAAATCAATCATTTGTCCTTGGGGGTCCGACATTAATCCTCTCATACCTACTAATTGGTGTACCTGAGATGCATTTCCTCTAGCTCCCGAAAAGGACATTATATGGACTGGATTAGAAGGATCAGTCATCCTAAAATTAGGATGCATTTCTTGTCTCAAATATTCACTTGTAGCATACCATATCTCAATGGATTGACGCAATTTTTCTACCGCGTGTACATTCCCATAATGATGGTGCTTTTCTAAAATCAAACTTTGTTGTTCAGCGTCTTGGACTAGCCATCCCTTAGAAGGTATTGTTAAAAGATCATCAATTCCTAATGAAATGGATGTAGCAGTGGCTTGCTGGAAACCCAGAGTCTTTACTTGATCCAGGATGTGCGATGTATATGCCATTCCGAAGTGATCTATTAATCTGCTAATAAGTCGTTTCATGGCAGTTGCATCTATCACTTTATTGTGAAAAACCAGATCAGCCCGTTCTGCCATAAGTACCTCCATATTCCGCTGAGTAGGATTCGACAATGGGTTTGAGTCAGTGATTTGAAGACTTCCTTTCCTCGATCTTGATTCACGTAGAAATTCAGGAATTATGATACCGGTTGAGCCGTAGAGAACCGAATTCCCACGGTATCACATAATTACTTAGCTTAGGTATCGTATGAGTAGGCCCGACAAAACCCTTGTATGGCTTCTTCTATTTCTCGATAAAAAGAAATATGACCGACAGTTGTTCGAATGTATATACAAAGGATTTCTTTTTTTACACTTCTTACTATTAGATAGTGCCCATAAATCTCATGATAGGTACCCAAAGATTCATATTGAACTTCGATGGGAACTTCTCTTGAGGCAATGACACGTTGATCGAGTCGCCACCGGAGCCACAAAGGACTATCTAAATTGATTCGTTTCTGCCGATAAGCTCCAAGTGCATCATAGGAACTACAAAAATAGGGTTCTTTCTCTTTCGTATACTTATTATCGTCAACCGTTTCATTTTGATAGTTTCTTCGATTACATGGATTATACCTATTTGAACAAATACCTCGACGATTCCCGATCGTTAATATATAGAGTCCAATAAGCATATCTTGAGTTGGT